AATAAGATGGCTGAGTAGTAGGCGATAAACTGTAAATTTATTAACAAGTGTAAACTTTCTTATTAGGTTCTATAGTAAAATTTATAACGTTGGATTGCAAATCCGGAGATGTGCAGAGCACTAGAACTTAGGATTTAAAAGAGTAACTTTTTTTGAAAGCTTTGAAGGCTATCAGTTTATATAACTTAAAATCCTAAAATAATGTGAATAGAAAGGGAATAAATAAACCAATTAAATTTGAGAATACAATTAAGGGTGGGAAGAAGGATATAGAGAGAAAGGACAATGATTTTGTGTTATAAGATATTGATGGGGTTAGAGCAAGAATATAAGGAATTAGAATTCGGAGATAGAAATAAAGAGTAATAAGAGCGGAAGAGAGGAGAAAGAGTAAGGGTAAAAATATATTATTTATAAGCATGATTTGGATTATTATTCATTTAGGAATAAATCCAGTGAAAGGAGGAAGGCCTCCTAAGGATAAAAGTCTAAGTGGAATAGATAAGGCTGTAAATAAAGTATGGTGATTAGGGGATAGAAGATCTGAAATTGAATTTGCCTGAAGAGAATGGAGGAAAAAAACAACAGAGGATGAAATTAAGGCGTAGAAAGAGAAATATAGGATTCATATTTTATCGTTAATGGTAAGGGCAACCAATATTCATGATATATGGTTAATAGAAGAAAATGCTATAATTTTACGAAGTTTCAGAACATTTAAACCTCCTAGTGCCCCAATATAGGCGGACAATATTGCTGACGAAATAATAATCTGAGTAATTAAGGAGGATGTTAGGTATGAAATTAAAAACATAGGAGCTAGTTTTTGAATTGTTATTAGAATAATTGTTTGTAATCAAGACAAACCTTCTATAACTTGGGGAAATCAATAGTGAAATGGAGCTGCTCCTAATTTCAAGAGAAGGGCTATAAGGATAATTGTAGGAGTAAAGTACGTTATGGAGATAATAAGACATCTAGATAAAATGATTAAGGTTGATGCTAAAGCTTGAATTAAAAAGTATTTTAAGGCGGCCTCCGAAGAGTAAGGGTTTATTTTAGTAATAATTAAAGGGATAAATGATATCAGGTTAAGTTCTAACCCAATTCAAGCTCCAAACCAGGAAGAAGAAGAGATTGATAGGATTGCACCTATAAACAGTGTGGAAAAAAAAAATAAAGAAGAAATAGGAAAGATCATTTAAAAGAGAGAGGTTTAACTTTCATTTACGGGGTATGAGCCCATTAGCTTATTTAGCTTATCTTTTAGATGTAAGAATGAATATACATTGGTGTGTAAGGCATAGGAAGTTTTGATCTTTCAGGGAGCGGTGTAAATCCGCTATGTGTAATATAGGTAAAAATTTACATTATTAGCTCTATCAAAGCTACCCTTTTAAATCAGGCACTATATTTATGTATAATATTTAAAGAAATTTATTCGGTAATAAAATAAATTGTGAAAATAAAATATTGAGAAAAGAGGGAGAAGGAGTAATAATTCTTAAATTTCAATTATATAAGAAAGACCAAAAGGCAAAAAGAGATTTTTGTAGGGTTTCTCTAGAGCAGAGAGCAAGGTATAGCTAAAAATGTAAAGCGTCTCACTTACAATGAGAAGATAATCCTAAGGGGTTTACTTTGAGAGAAGAAGGATAATAGGTAGAATATTATATATATATACATTTAACTTCATACAATTTATTAATTGAATAAAGGGGACTATTTTTCTTAAGCAAGTTTTATAATGAATTTTTGTCTTTAAATATTTAGCAGATTATATTATCTTTTAAGCTCTCTATAAGATCCTGAATTATTATATTATAAGAGCGTAACCTACTGGTTGCTCGCTCACCTCCGGAAGAGAGGGAATAGGAGCGAGCAACCGATAGGTTCGCCTTGAGCTTAACAGACTTTATATTTAGGAAAAGTAATATTTTATTTAGGGTAAAGATAAATTATGAGGTTGCAATCAGGGGATATTTTTAAAGATTTGGAGTGTATAATTTGTATTTTAGAGATACGCTGGTATAAATTTCTATATTATTGGGATTTATATTGTTTTTGATAGATATCATAAGAAGTTTGCAGGAATGTTTTTAATTATAGTTCTTGTAAAATTGTTTATGGTATATATGCATGTATAGACTGTAAATTATTATTAACTTATCCTTAAATTTGTTAATTACTGAAAAAATTTGTTGGTAGGTATTGTCACTATTATCCTTATCCTTCCATAAGAAAGTTTAACTCTGTCTTTGATTTTTATAATACTATTGAGTGCTAATATGATAGTGCAAACTTGAAATAATAATAGAGAAGATATCTCTAATAGTTACATTCGAATGAAAGTTAAGTATCAGTGGGGAGGTTTAAGTTGTTTATGAAAGTAAGACTTAGCATTTAGTTTCAGGTCTGATTAAAAATTGTGCCAGCAGTCGCGGTTAGACTTTAAGATCAAGTAAAAGTGGGCGGGTAAAGTTAATTTGTAACTAAGATTATAGTTAAGAAAATAAAGGGTGAAATCAGATTATTTTCAATTAATTAATACTGAGGTTTTTATGAAACTTGAGATTATTAGAGATAAACTAGGATTAGAGACCCTACTATACTGGTAATTGGTAAAAGCCCGAATCATTAATAGATATGTTCTTTAAAATTGAAGAGTGTGGCGGTAGCTTAATCTTATTAGAGGAACCTGTTTTTATAATTCGATACACCCCGTAAAATCTTACTCACTTTATTTAGTTTATATACCGTCATTATCAGATGGTTTTTGAAAAATTAATCATTAAAGTTTAAAGTAAATATAAGCTAAATTAGATCAAGGTGTAGCTTATAAGTGAGTTAAAATGGGTTACAATAAAATTTATTTACTACGGAGTGATTATAGGAAGATTTATCATAAAGGAGGATTTAATTGTAATTAGAATTTAACATGTTTTAAAGAAATAAAGCACTAAGCTATGTACATATCGCCCGTCGCTCTCATTGTATAGGTGGGATAAGTCGTAACATAGTAGATTTACTGGAAAGTGAATCTAGTTTGAAACAAGTAGAGACATAAGGTGCTAGAGGTGTATCAGGGAAAATTACTTGTAAGATGGAAGAATAGAAAAGAAGGCTTATAAAAAGGTCAAAAATAAATATAAATTATTTTCTGATGAGTATAGAATTATTGTTATAATGGGTTAGTTAAATTATAAATTTGAAAACCAATTTTGGAAGAAGTAAAGGTTATTGAAACTTAAAGATTTAACGATAGCTAAGAAGTACTGTGAAGGAAATATGAAAGAAAAGTAGTATTAAAAGTAGAAGGTTTAAAATAGTGTACCTTGTGTATCAGGGAAAATTTAAATTAACTAAAAAGTTTATAGGAATCTCGAAATAAATAATAGTTAATTTTATAAAAGGTTTTTGTATCAACAAAATCTAAAATATAGAATTAAAGGTGAAATATCAAACGAGTTTTATTATATCTGGTTTTTTAAAAAATGAATTTAATTCAGGTTCAAGACTTAAATCGCTTTGAATCTAAGGGTAGGAGGGAATAGCTTTTTATCCAAAAATTTTATTGTAATAGTAAGAAATAAAATAACTTTTGTGTTAGGCTTAGAAGTAGCTATCAGAGTAAAGTGTTTAAACTAAGAAAAGAATATAAATGATTTATTTCTGACTTTAATTTATATTAAAAAATAAATATAACTAAAATTTATTTAAATATCTTGATTTTATTAGTAGAGTTTAATGTAGTTCAGATATATAAAATATTGAAAGAGATGTAAAGTAGTTAAGATATTATAAAGGAACTCGGCAAATTATTTCCTTGCCTGTTTATCAAAAACATGTCCGTTTGAAGATGTAAACGGTCTAGCCTGCTCACTGATATTATTGTTTAAGAGCCGCGGTATATTGACCGTGCAAAGGTAGCATAATCATTAGGGATTTAATTGGGACCTGGAATGAAGGGTTGGACAAAGGAAAGACTGTCTTTGTAGTATAAATTGAAGTTTACTTTTAAGTGAAAAGGCTTAGATGTTTCAAAGGGACGATAAGACCCTATAAAGCTTTATAAATAATTTAAATTTGGTCAATTTAAATTATAAAGGCTGAGTTTAATTATTTTATTTTATTGGGGCGATACGAGTATAATTTTTAGTAACTGCTTTAAAACAATTCTGTTATAATAGTGTCTATTCGATAAATGATCCTTTATAAAGATTAGAAGACTAAGTTACTTTAGGGATAACAGCGTTATTTCTTTTGAGAGTCCTTATCGAAAAAGAAGATTGCGACCTCGATGTTGAATTAAATTATCTATATAGTGCAGTAGCTATACGAGAAGGTCTGTTCGACCTTTAAATTTTTACATGATTTGAGTTCAGACCGGCGTGAGCCAGGTCGGTTTCTATCTTTTGAATGAAAAGAAATCACTTTAGTACGAAAGGATTAAGTAGATTTAAACATTTTATAATAGTGAAATACTATTTTGGCAGATTATATGCCCTAGATTTAGGATCTAGTTAAATAGAGTAAATTCTATAAATAGTAAGGTAATTACAGCTAATTATTTTGTGATAATGTTTATCGAAGTTATTAATTATTTAGTGTTGATCATTTGTGTATTAGTTGGGGTGGCTTTTGTAACTTTACTTGAACGAAAAGTTCTAGGATATATTCAAATTCGAAAAGGTCCCAATAAAGTTGGATATATGGGGTTGCTTCAGCCATTTTCTGATGCTGTAAAGTTATTTACTAAGGAACAGACTTTACCTATTATATCTAATTTTTTAGCGTATTATATATCTCCGGTATTTAGATTGTTTATTTCTTTAGTTGTTTGGGCGAGAATACCTTATGAAATTGGATTAGTTAGGTTTAATATAAGGATTTTATTCTTCTTGTGCTGTTTAAGGATAGGAGTGTATAGGACAATAATTGCGGGATGGGCTTCTAATTGCAAATATTCTCTTCTTGGAAGATTACGTGCAGTTGCTCAAACTATTTCTTATGAGGTAAGATTAGCTTTAATTTTATTATCATTTGTAGTACTGGTAGGGGGATTTAGGTTAGAGTTGTTTGCTAATTATCAATCAGAATTATGATTTTTTCTGATTTCAGTGCCGCTAGGATTGATTTGGTTTAGATCTTGTCTAGCTGAAACTAATCGAACTCCATTTGATTTTGCTGAGGGGGAATCTGAATTAGTGTCTGGGTTTAACACTGAATATAGGAGAGGAGGGTTTGCTTTGATTTTTATAGCTGAATATGCTAGGATTTTGTTTATAAGAGTGTTGTTTACTATTATTTTTTTAGGAAGAAGACCGTGTAGATTAAGGTTTTATTTAAAGTCTGTAATGATTGCTTTTGTATTTATTTGAGTTCGAGGGACTTTGCCTCGTCTACGGTATGATAAACTTATATATCTAGCGTGAAAGAGGTTTTTACCTGTTTCAATTAATTATTTGGTATTCTTTATAGGACTGAAGATATTATGTATTGTAATGTTTTAGTGTATAACTAAATTGATATGTTGACGATCATTAAGGTAATTTCCTTTTCTAATGTTTTCAAAACATTTATTTTGTATAAACTAAATAATCATTTAAGTAATTTATCTCATGTTATTAAAAGTATAGGATTGAGAATAAAAAAGGAGAAGTATAAGACCGTTAGGATTTGACCCGTCAGAATATAAGGATCTTCTACTGGTCGGGCTCCAATTCAGGTTAAGAGAATTAGAATGGAGATAAAAAGCCAAAACATAATTTGATTTAAAGGGTAAAAGGTTAGACTTCGGAACTGTGAGACATGGGTAAAAGGAAGAATAAATAAAATAGCAACTGATACGACTAGTGCGATCACTCCTCCGAGCTTATTAGGAATAGATCGAAGGATTGCGTAGGCGAATAAGAAATATCATTCCGGCTGAATGTGGGCGGGAGTAACAAGAGGGTTAGCTGGAATAAAATTGTCTGGGTCTCCCAAAAGGTATGGATTGAAAATAGAAATGAAAAGAAGGATTGAAAACATTACTACAAACCCTACGATATCTTTGAAGGTGAAGTAAGGGTGAAAAGGGACTTTATCAAGCTGCGTAGAAATACCAAGAGGATTATTGGCTCCTGCTTGATGTAGGAATAAAATATGAACTAATGAGGCCGCTGCAATAAGAAAGGGGAGAAGAAAATGAAATGTAAAAAATCGAGTTAAAGTTGCATTATCTACTGAGAATCCCCCTCAGATTCATTGAACTAAATCTGTTCCTACATACGGGATAGCTGAAAAGAGATTTGTAATGACAGTAGCCCCTCAGAAGGACATTTGTCCTCAAGGAAGAACATAACCAAGAAAAGCAGTTGCTATAGTTATAAATAAAATAACAACTCCTACTATTCAAGCATGAAAAGTCATATAAGAGCCGTAGTAAATTCCTCGCCCAATATGAACATATAGGCAGATAAAGAAAAATGAGGCTCCGTTGGCATGTATTGTACGCAGGAGTCAACCATAGTTTACGTCTCGGCAGATATGGGCTACTCTGGAGAAAGCCAAATCAATCTGAGCGGTGTAGTGTATAGCTAAGAACAAGCCAGTAGCGATCTGGATAACTAAACATAAGCCTAGTAATGATCCGAAATTTCAGAAGGTTGAAATATTTCTAGGAAGGGGTATATCTACTAAAGCGTTGTTAGCAATTTTTAGCAAAGGGTGGAGTTTCCGTATGGGGGATGTCATTAGTTTGATAAACGAAGAGGGCCTTTAAACAAGTTAATAATTTTAACTACGACAACTAAAGTTAGTAGTAAATAAATGACAATAAATAGTGTAAATCTTATAGAGGGGGAATTATAAATTCATCTTACAATTAAAGGAGTAGATGAGAGTCTATTAACGGAGGATGTAGGAAGGGAGGAAAGTGTAGATGAAATCAGGGGGTCAATGAAGAGAAAAGTTAAGAAAAGAAGAAAAACCATAGTTCTGTAAGTGAGAAATGTTATTAATGAAAAGTAAAAAATTTCATTTGATGCAAGAGAGGCTACATAAATAAATAATACTAATATTCCGCCTAGGAAGATTATAAAAAGAATATAAGAGAATCAGAACGAATACGTATTGATGCCTACAGTTAAAGATAAAAATACGGTTTGAAGAAGTAAGGTGATTCCAAGGGACAAAGGGTGTGTTAGTCGGGTAAATAAAAAAGATAAGGTTAAGATTACTGGGATGATAAATAATGTAATATCAGAGAATAGTTTAAAGTTAAAAATATTAGTTTTGGGAATTAAAGATAAAGGATATTTTTCTCTGAAGTTTTAAGAAAATTATTTCATTTTTGATTTACAAGACCAAAGTTTTTTTTAAACTATTAAAACTAATGATAAATTTTAGGTTGATTAATGTAATTGGTTCATTTTTTATAGTATTATGCGGTCTTTGAAGATTTATTAGTTATCATAAGCATTTATTGAATTCTTTATTAAGATTAGAGTTTATAATATTAGGGGTATTTTGATCCTTAAGAATACAGATAGTTAGAGTCGGGAGAGAAATTTATTTTTCTTTATTTTTTTTAACCCTCGCAGCATGTGAGGGTGCATTAGGGTTATCATTGTTGGTTCACGTGGTTCGTAGACATGGAAATGATCGGTTTATAAGATTGAGTTTACTAGAGTGTTAAAGTTCATTTTACCCTTAGTAGTATTGATAAAATTTGGTAAAAATTGAAGTGTAGTTCAATTGGGTTTATTATTCATAAGTTTTATAACTGGGTTAAAATGCTGTGATTTTTGATTATATGATTTAGGGTTTATATTAGGAATAGATTATATTAGTTACATTATAATTTATCTTAGATTTTGAATTATATCTTTAGTAGTTTTAGCTAGCCAAAAAGTTAAAAATATATTAATATTTTCCTCTAGGTTTATCGTTGTTAGGTTATTTTTACTTTTATCTCTTGTGGTCACTTTCTCTTCTATAGATTATTTATTGTTTTATATTAGCTTTGAGATAAGATTAATCCCCACTTTAATTTTAATTTTAGGTTGGGGATACCAGCCTGAACGAATTCAAGCTGGTATTTATATACTTTTTTATACATTAGGATTTTCTTTGCCTTTATTAGGGTCTTTGCTCCTCCTATTTTCTAAGAGAGGTAGGTTGAGTATTATTTATATAAGATCGGAGTTGTATTTAAGTTGTGATAGTCTGATTTGATACTTTTGCAGTGTGTGGGCATTTTTAGTAAAATTACCTATATATATATTTCATTTGTGGTTACCGAAAGCTCATGTCGAGGCGCCTGTAGCGGGTTCAATAATTTTAGCAGGGGTTTTACTTAAATTAGGAGGTTATGGCTTAATTCGAGTTTTAGTTTGATTCCAACTTATTAACATAAGGCATGTCTGATTGTGGATAAGATTAGGATTGATTGGGGGAATTTATATTAGATTTATGTGTTTACGTCAGGTTGATATAAAGTCTTTAATTGCTTATTCTTCGGTCGCTCATATAAGGTTGGTATTGTGTGGGCTAATGAATTTCAGAATGTGAGGACTCAGAGGGGCTGTTATTGTGATAGTTGGGCATGGGTTATGTTCATCGGGATTATTTTGTTTGGCAAACATTGTGTATGAGCGTATTGGGAGCCGGAGATTAGTAGTAGGGAAGGGGCTATTGTCATTTATACCTAGAATAGGTTTGTGGTGATTTTTATTGAGAGTAAGAAATATAGCAAGACCTCCCTCTTTGAATTTACTAGGGGAGATTAGGTTAATTACTAGAATTGTTATATGAAGAAAAGTTAGAATTTTAGGACTAAGGTTATTATCATTTTTTAGAGCTGCTTACACACTGTATATATACAGATTGAGGCAACACGGATTATTTTTTAATTCTTTATTTTCCTGCTGCTCAGGAAAAGTGCAGGAGTATTTAGTGCTGTTTTTACACTGATTTCCTTTAAATATTCTTATTTTAAATTCAAAAATTTTTTTGGCTTAGTCTTTAATAAAGAAAGATAGTTTCGGAGAAAGAATTAAAGAGTGATTTGAAAGTTTTTTATACATGAGGTCAGGATAGTAAGATTAGGATTAGGATCAATTTGGTGTGTAAGTAATGCTGTTTTAAAATTGAGGAATGAGACAATAGATGTGATTGAATGGGAGTTGGTGACTTTAAATTCATCTAGAATTATTTTTACGCTAGTTTTTGATTGAATTAGGCTGTTATTTTTAGGATTTGTTTTTTTAATTTCTAGAAGGGTTCTTTATTACAGGGGGAGTTATATATCGGGGGATAAAAGATTTAATCGATTTATATACCTTGTTTTGGCTTTTGTAGCTTCGATAGGGTTTATAGTAATAAGGCCAAATTTGATTAGGATTTTACTTGGGTGAGATGGGTTAGGGCTGGTTTCATATGCCCTAGTTATTTATTATCAAAATGAGAAATCAGCTAATGCAGGGATGCTTACTGTTCTCTCCAATCGGGTTGGAGATGTTGCAATTTTAATGGGAATTGGGTTAATGAGAAGCTTAGGAGGATGAAATTTTTTTATTTATGGTAGGTATTTGGGGAGTGAGTGAGAAATTTTTAAATGTTTTTTGGTGCTAGCCGCAATAACTAAAAGAGCGCAAATTCCGTTTTCTGCTTGACTTCCAGCTGCTATGGCTGCTCCCACCCCGGTATCAGCCCTGGTCCATTCTTCGACTTTGGTTACGGCTGGTGTATATTTAATAATCCGTTTTAGGTCAGCGTTAGAAGGAAGAAAAGTTCAAAGAGGTTTATTGATTATCTCTTGTTTGACTATATTTATGGCCGGGTTAGGAGCAAATTTCGAGTATGATTTAAAAAAAATTATTGCTTTGTCAACTTTAAGACAGTTAGGGGTTATATTAAGAATTCTTGCTTTAGGCTACCCGAACTTAGCGTTTTTCCATTTATTAAGACATGCATTATTTAAGGCATTACTTTTTATATGTGCCGGGGTTGTTATCCATAGGGTAGGAGATTATCAGGATATTCGTTTTATAGGAAGATTAGTTAATTATATGCCTTTAAGAATTTCTTATATAACAGTTGCTAATTTAGCATTATGTGGGTTTCCTTTTTTAGCGGGGTTTTACTCTAAGGATTTAATTTTAGAGGTAGCGTTTATAAATTGAATTAATTTTGTAGCTTTATTACTATTTGTGTTGGCTACTGGCCTTACGGTTATATATACCGCTCGACTTATTTACTATAGGCTTAGTGGAAATTTTAATTTAAATTCATCAAATAATGTAAACGATGAGGATTCTACTATGGTTAATTCAATGAGAATATTAGGTCTAGGTGCTGTTTTAGGAGGAGCTTTTTTATCTTGACTTGTTTTCCCTGAGCCTTCAATAATTTGTTTGAGACCTTTGATAAAAAGATTGGTTATGTTAATTAGAATTATAGGAGCTTTAGTTGGGTATTTATTTAATATAACTAGGAGAGTGTATAAGTTGATAGGTTTAAGAAACTATAGATTTGTAGTGATGGCAGGTTCTATATGATTTATACCTTTTTTAAGTTCTTTGAAACCTAGGGAGATAAGGCTGGTTATAGGAAAGAGTTTATTTGGAATAGGAGACAAAGGCTGGTATGAGCATTTTGGAGGCCAAGGCAGGTACCATATATTTTCTATATTATTTATAACATTAAATAATTTCCAAATGAATAGGGTTAAAGTGTTTATAAAAGTGTTTTTAGTTAGGGTTATCTTTATTATATTTATATTTATATAATATTTACATAATTTATAAATAGAATGTTGCATTGAAGATGCAGATGAGGTGGTTTAACCTGTAAATGACTCAAATAGTTTAAAAAAAATGTAAGCTTGTGGTGCTTAAGATATAGAAGCCTATTTTGAGTAATGTAAGATAAAAGTAAGTTTTCAGAACAAAATTCAGTTTTACAATGAAAATATAATGTGTTAAGTTACACCATGAAAACTAAGGAGTACAAACGGAGTTTAACCGCTTAAAGAAAAATTAGAAGTTTCTCTTTTTGACCTAGTATTCCAGATTATTCTTGCTAAGAAAATAATTTCAATAATATCATTAACAGTGATAGGCCTCTTTTTGGCTTTTAGCAATAATTAGAGGCTTAAAGGCCAATGTTTAGGTCGAAACTAAATGCAATAATTCGCTTTCTAATTAAAACTAGTTCAAAGAGAACACTTTATGAATGCAACTCATATGTCATAAATTGACTATAGTCTTATTATGAAGATCAATCTAGAGCCCCTTGTTTTCATTCATAATATAATCCTAGTAAGAGGACCCCCAAGAATAAAGCCCTTGTTAACATATAAGAGAAAATATTAGTGATAGAGGAGATTGAGGCGATAGGGAGAAGGAGGGTAATTTCTACATCAAAAATCAAGAAAATTACAGCAATTAAAAAAAAGCGGAGAGAAAATGGAAGACGTGCAGACCCTTTAGGATCAAATCCACATTCATATGGGGAATTTTTTTCACGATCTAGAATAGTCTTTTTGGACAGAACTGAAGCTAGGATCATGACGATTAAAGATACAGTAAGAGTAAGGATAGAGATTAGTAGTAGAGTTAAAATTATTTTCTCTAGAAATTCTAGACCTTTTGATTGGAAGTCAAATATACTGTTATACTAAGAAAATTAACCTCCTCACCAGTAGATGAAGACATATAAGAACAATCACACAACATCTACGAAGTGTCAATATCAAGCAGCGGCTTCAAAGCCTACATGATGGAAAGAAGAAAAATGGCAGTTAAAAAGCCGAATAAAACAAACAAGAAGAAAAGATGTTCCGATAATAACATGCAGACCATGGAATCCAGTTGCTACAAAGAAAGTAGAACCAAAGACTGAATCTGCGATAGTAAATGAAGCTTCAATGTATTCAAATGCTTGGAGTATAGTAAAGTACACTCCTAGAATAATAGTAAGTCCTAAACTTTGAATTGCTTGGGTATGGTTTGATTCTATAATTGCATGGTGAGCTCATGTTACTGTAGCTCCTGAAGAGAGTAGGATGGTTGTGTTTAGAAGAGGAATTTGGAAAGGATTGAAAGGCTGAATGCCGAGGGGTGGCCAGTATATTCCAATTTCAATAGTAGGAGCTAATCTTCTATGAAAGAATGCCCAGAAAAAAGAAAAGAAAAATAAAACTTCTGATAGAATAAATAAAATCATTCCTCAGCGGAGTCCAGTAGTCACCACAGAAGTGTGAAGACCTTGATAAGTCCCTTCCCGTGTGATATCTCGTCACCATTGAATTATTGTTAAAACAGTTGCTACTACTCCTAAAACGAGAAGATTAATGTTATATTGATGGAATCATTTAACTAGGCCTGTAGTAAGTATTATAGCACTAATTGAGCCTGTTAGAGGTCAAGGACTTATATCCACTAAATGGTAAGGATGGTGGTTATATATAGATGTCATTAGTTAATTTCTCTAGTATAAAGGGTTCTTAATACAGCGAATACATACGATTGAATGATTGCTACAGCAGATTCTAGGATTAAAAGTAGAATTTGAGAAAAAATTAAAATTGATAGGATTGATAAGGAAAGTGAAGGGCCTGTATTGCCTAGTAAGGTCAAAAGTAAATGTCCTGCAATTATATTTGCTGCTAATCGTACTGCCAATGTTCCTGGACGAATAACATTTCTAATGGTTTCAATAAGAACTATAAATGGTATGAGGACAAAGGGAGTTCCTTGAGGAACTAAGTGAGCAAATATATGTTGGGTATGGTTTAATCACCCAAATACTATTAATGTGATTCAAAGGGGGAGGGATAAAGATAAAGTTATTACTATGTGCCTGGATCTAGTAAAGACATAGGGAAGGAGACCTAAGAAGTTATTAAATACAATTAAGCTGAATAATCTTACAAAGAGTATAGATGTCCCAACGTGAGATGGGGTTAAGAGGGCTTTAAATTCTTTATGTAATGTTTGAATAATTTTCCTTCATAGCAAGGATCATCGTGAAGGGGAAGCTCAATATAAGTAAGGGATGAATATTAAACCTAGTAGAGTTGATATTCAGTTTAAGGAAAGATTAAAAATTCTTGATGTAGGTTCAAAAATAGAGAATAAGTTAGCTATAATTTTCAAACTTTTGATGGAATAGATTTTAAGGGTAGGGAAGATGACATAGTTACAAATGGTTTAATATAAAAGTTAAGGATTAAAATTAATGCTAAACTAGTTAAGAAAAAGAAATAGAGATACAGTCAGAGGAGCGGGGCTATCTGAGGCATTAAGAAATATCTTGGAGATTACTCTAGCATGACAAGCTAGTATTATAATTTAACTAATTTCTTTCACCAGAAGTAGGCGCAATACTATGATAGGTTTAAAAGACCTACACTTACTTTCAGTCATCGGGTGAATCTGAAGCAGATGAAATTCAATTAAGGAAAGCGTTTGTTGATACACTTTCAATTACAATAGGCATGAATCTATGGTTTGCTCCACAAATTTCTGAGCATTGGCCAAAAAATAATCCAGGACGGTTAATCAGGAATCTTGTTTGGTTTAGTCGTCCTGGAATAGCATCTGCTTTAATACCTAGGGCAGGAACGGTTCAGGAGTGAATAACATCGGCAGCACTAATAATAATTCGAATTTGTGCATTCATGGGGAGCACGGTCCGATTATCAACGTCTAGAAGCCGAAAGCCTGAGTTTTCTAGTTCATTAGATGGAATTATATAAGAATCAAATTCTAAATGAAGAAAATCCGAGTACTCATATCTCCAGTATCATTGATGACCAATGGTTTTTAAGGTTATAGTAGGTCTATTAACTTCGTCTAGAAGGTATAATAGACGAAGAGAAGGAAGAGCAATAAAAATTAAAATAATAGCTGGAATTGAAGTTCAAATTATTTCGATGGTCTGATGTTCAAGTATAAAGCGATTAATAAAAGAGTTTATAAGGACTGTTGATAATATATAGCCTACAAATGTGATAATTAGGATGAGAATCAGTATAATATGATCATGAAAGAAAATTAACTGTTCTATAAGGGGAGAGGCTCCATCTTGGAAGCCAAGGTGTGCTCATGTTGCCATTAGAAATTCTAAAAGAAGAATAATGATCTTCCTTGTAGGAGCTTAAATCCTATACATCTGTCTGCCATTTTAGAAGTTAGTGATTAATGGAATTTCTATATAAGAGTGGTCAGCAGGAGGGTAGTTATGGTGTCACTCAATTGAAGAAGGTAAAAATGGTGTAAATAAGACAGGACGAGAGGAAATTAAGGCTTCTCAAACAATAACTATAAATCCTAGAGCGGCAATGAAGGAAATTATTGATCCTATTGATGAGACAATATTTCATGTAGTGTAGGCATCAGGGTAGTCAGAGTAACGTCGTGGTATACCATTTAGCCCCAGGAAATGTTGAGGGAAAAAGGTGGTGTTGACTCCAATGAATATAACAAAAAAGTGAATTTTTAATCACTTAGGGTTAAGTGATAATCCCGTAAATAGGGAGAATCAATGAGCAATTCCAGCAAAGATTCCAAACACAGCTCCCATGGATAAAACATAGTGAAAATGGGCAACAACATAGTAAGTATCGTGGAGAATAATATCAATAGAAGAGTTTGCTAAAACTACTCCTGTCAACCCCCCTACAGTGAAGAGGAAAATAAAACCTAGAGCCCATAGAAGTGAAGGCCTATAGGAGATTTGTGTACCGTGGAGAGTTCTTAATCATCTAAAAATTTTGATACCAGTAGGTACCGCAATAATTATAGTGGCTGAAGTGAAGTAAGCTCGCGTATCTACGTCTATACCTACAGTGAATATATGATGAGCTCATACTACAAAACCTAATACACCAATAGCTAATATAGCATAGATTATACCTAGTGTTCCGAAAGATTCCTTTTTCCCTGATTCTTGGCTTACAATATGAGAAATTATTCCGAAGGCAGGAAGAATTAAAATGTAAACTTCTGGGTGACCAAAGAATCAGAATAAATGTTGGTAAAGAACTGGATCCCCTCCACCAGCTGGATCGAAGAAAGATGTGTTTAGATTTCGATCAGTAAGAAGTATTGTAATTGCACCAGCAAGAACAGGTAGAGATAAAAGAAGTAAAATTGCGGTAATGAAAACTGCTCAAACAAATAGTGGTATTTGGTCTATGGTTATACCGAAGGATCGTATATTAATAACGGTAGTTATAAAGTTTACGGCTCCTAAAATAGAGGAGACTCCTGCTAAATGAAGAGAAAAAATTCCTATATCCACTGAGGCCCCTGCGTGGGCGATAGCGGCTGCAAGTGGAGGATAAACAGTCCATCCGGTTCCAACACCTCTTTCAACTATTCCTCTTATTAGAAGTAAGGTAAGTGAAGGTGGCAATAATCAGAATCTTATGTTATTTATACGAGGGAAGGCTATATCAGGGGCTCCTAGTATTAGTGGAACAAGTCAGTTTCCGAATCCCCCGATTATAATAGGTATAACTATAAAAAAAATTATTACAAAGGCATGAGCAGTTACGACAACATTATAGATCTGATCATTGCCAATTAAAGTTCCTGGTTGGCCTAGTTCGGCACGAATGATTAGTCTAAGTGAAGTGCCTACTATTCCAGCTCAAGCTCCGAAAATAAAATAAAGTGTACCAATGTCTTTATGGTTAGTAGAAAAGAATCATCGTTGCAA